CAATCAGAGGAATAATTGGGACTAGGGTCTCGAATTTATTAATAGAAGTATCTATTAGAAATGAATTCTCTAGCATTTGAATCCTTACCACCGAAGTGTTTAGTCGTACACTTGAAAGATAGCCCAGAAAATATAAGGAATGATTGTATAATTGGTTTATATGGATCCTGTCCGGTAGAGACCACAAGTAAAAATGACATTGCCAAAAATGGACAAGGTGAGATTTCCATTTCTTCATCAGAAGATGAGTCCCCTTTGAAGCCAGAATGGATTTTCCTTGATATCTGACATAATGCATGAAAGGGTCCTTGAACAACCATAGGGTCTTCTGAAAATCATTACGAAGCACTACTACAAGATGTTCTATTTTTCCATAGAAATGTGTTCGCTCAAGAAAAGTTCCAGAGGATGTTGATCGTAAATGAGAAGATTGTTTACGGAGAAACACTAATACGGATTCACATTCATATACATGAGAATTATATAGTAACAAGAAGAATCTTTGATTCTCTTTTGAAAAAAGAGAAATGGATTTCTTTGGAGTAATGAGACTATTCGAATTACGATACTCGTGGAGAAAGAATCGCAATAAATGCAAAGAGGGGGCATCTTGTATCCAGCAGTGAAGGGTTTGAACCAAGATTTCCAGATGGATGGGATGAGGTATTAGTATATCTGACACATGATTTAAATGTGATAATTTGTCCTCGAAAAAGGGAAATATTGAATGAATAGATCGTAAATTATGAGATTTTGCTATTTCTTTTTCTTCTAGAGAAGATACTAATCGCAGCGAGAATGGAATTTCCATAATGACTGCAAAACCCTCTGATACCATTTGAAAATCAAAATTCTTGTTGTGCCCAACGAATCTATTTTCGTTGGAATCATTAACCGAACCAATCAAATGATTCTGTTGATGCATTCGAATAATTAAACGTTTCACAATTAGTGAACTGGATTTATTGTCATAACCGAAATTTTCCATAGGTTCGTAAAAAATCGATCCATTTAAACCATGATCATGAGCAAGTGCGTAGATATACTCCTGAAATAGAAGCGGATATAGGAAGTGTTGTTGCCTAGATCTATCTATTTCTAAATATCCTTGTAATTCCTCCATTTGAAATTATACAAAGGCACGGGGGATTTCTTGGGTTATCAAATGATACATAGTGCGATACGGTCAGAACAGGGTATATAGTAAGAAAAGAATAGATACCCCGGAGACGGGGAGTCCAATGAACGGATCCTCTCTCTTTCCATCCAATTTGTTTGTGTTCGTTATAGTTACAATAGATGGTTAGAAATCCTTTATTTTTGCAACCCGATCGCTCTTTTGACTTTGGAAGAAATTCTCTTTATCAGTATACCGTTTCTTCTACACATTCGTCTCCACTCCATAATAGAGAAAGAATAGTTAATAGTTAGGATTCATGAAAAAAAAAAAGGAATCGATGATCCACTCACAGGAGAACCCTTTCCCGCATCAGGCACTAATCTATTTTTAACGTCTAATTAGATCGGGTAATCATTCGAATTATGAACCGAGCTCGTTGCTTTTGGTTTCCTTATAATTGGAGCCATTAGGGCTCTATCCATTTATTCACTCGACCAAACTGTGAATTGATTTGGTACCGTTCCAAGAATCAAAACAAGATTTTCTACCGAGCCAGGAAGTATTCTCAAAGTTCTCCATTGATACGACATGCTGTTTTTTCCATTCATTCCCTTTCAGGATCAGTCGTGGTCTTACAAACCATACCAATGGTATGGACGAATCTGTTGCTTCATCCAAATGTGTAAAAGATCCTAGCCGCACTTAAAAGCCGAGTACTCTACCGTTGAGTTAGCAACCCGTAGAAATATGGTGTGTAGATACGATCGGAATCAAAAAAATAAATAAATAAATAAAGAGATTGGATTGCCCTACCCCATCAAAACATTGAACTAGCAACAAATCTAAAATAAACATTTGATGATCAATTATGAACATCAAAATGTTCAGATCAGATTCAAATACAACGGATTCACGGATAAATATAGATAGATGTAAAAATTTGTGGACCCTCCTGTTTTGATCATTTTTTTTTTTTCATTATCTTAAGAAGATACTTCTTGTGTCACAGTGAATCCGGCGAACCTAGTGAAGTAAAGAAACAAACTTATGGGACGTAGATAAATAGATCTATTTATCCACGATCGAATTATATTTGATCGATACACCATTGTCAATATAAATTGAATTTTGAGAAAAAAAAAATGAAATAAAGAAAATAAAGACTTGTGTTGGATTGGCACTACATAGATAAGAAATGAAGTGTGTGGGGGGGAATAAATAAAGAAGAAGTAGGAAAAAAATCTCTGGTTTTCAATAGAAGTACAAACAATAGCAAGATTGATCCCTTATTTATTCGTAGAGTCCCAACGAAAACCATCTGATTGATGGCAATCCCCTCAATTGCCAGTTATTTCACTCAATCTTTTTTTCTATTTCATAAATTTTATTTCGTTTTATTAATTCTAAGTTCCTTAAATACTTCCGCTTTCTTTGAAATATCATGAACAGTTCCTGTAGGTTGAGCGCCTTTTTCAAGGAAATATAGAATAGCAGGAACATTTGAATAAGTTTGGTTCTTTATCGGATCGTAAAAACCCACTTTACGAAGATCTCTTCCTTCTCTTCGGGATCGAACATCAATTGCAACGATTCGATAGATGGCTCATTGGGATAGATATAGATGAACAATGCCCCCCCTAGAAACGTATAGGAGGTTTTCTCCTCGTACGGCTCGAGAAAGAATGATTCGAATTTATGTATTGTATATAGTGGCAAATGGATCCATAAAATCATCAATTAGATTAGGATTTGAGTCGTTTTTTTTTTGGAAGGAATAAAAAAAAAAAGAAATCTCATTCGTACTCATAACTCAAGTTGGGTAATTCTCAAAGAACTCGAAGGGAAATCCTTAGACATTTATTGAGCCGTCTCTAACCTCTTTTGTTTGTCTCGTCTAGAATCGATTTTCCTTTCTCATTCTGATCTAGTTATTGAGACAATTGAAAATGGCGTTTCCTTGTTCCGGTATCCTTTATCTTTGCTTTGAATCATTGGGTTTAGACATTACTTCGGTGATCCTTAATTGTTTCAAAATGGCAGCAACATACCTTTTGTTCTTTCTATTGAAGAATCATACAAATGGTTGATTCCCCTGTGATACACTTTTGATCGAAATAGTTTTACCAATTCCGACAAATTTTCCTTTTTTTGCTTTTTTATTTGAAACTTGTTCGAATTTGCGATTTCTATATCGAAGATATACTTACGAAGTTGTTCCAACTTATTGACTGGTACTAACCCTAGATCCTTCCCTCTGATAAATGAATCAAGAATTTATGCTCGAGCTCCATCATGTACTATTTACAACCCCCCCAAATGGGGTCCTGGTGGCACAGAACAAACTATGTCGAGCCAAGAGCATCTTCATTGATATATAAAAAAATGGTGGATGCAAGAATCCACAGCCGATCATGTCCTTCAAGTCGCACGTTGCTTTCTACCACATCGTTTCAAACGAAGTTTTACCATAACATTCCTCTAATTTGGACCGGTATGGAATTGATTCAATATGGAATCATGAATAGTCATTGGCTCCATCGGTGCATAGTAGCCCATACTTTATTTTTATATATGTATGAATAGGTATTTCTCTGGGGAAATCTCAGCAAAAAGCCAAATTAACCCATATTCTGTTATAGGAATGAAACACATTTATAAAAAACACGAAGAAATGAGTTGCTTAACACTTATTTACATCTACATCTTCAACATATTGTTATATTGTTCGGGACGATCAATCATGAAAGATCCAATTCCAATTCTTTCTCGAACAACTAAACTAAAGACGAGTCTTTAATTCGATTACCAATACTGGAATTACCAATACTGGAAAAAAATAAAATGAGTCATTAACCAAATAAGCTATTCTAATGACCCGGAAAAGTCGCAAGTGACTCAATAGGATAGATTCACCAATCTCACACTTCTTCGAATAGCGAGGATTTATAAGGTAAGGAATCATAAAAAATAAAATGGTTTCAAGAATTTCCTACTTCGACATCATTATCATTACTATAAATAGGTTTTCCTGTAAAGACTGAATTTAATTTGATCTCTAAATCAATCAAATCAACAAGTAGGCACAATCACAACGAGTAACTAAAAAGTTTAGCAGATATCTCATTGATTAAAGAGACGCGAATTCGATCATCATAAGAGAAATCCATGTTTCTTTTCCAATTGAATCATCAATGATTTAAATCAGATGGATGGGTCGAGAAAAAAATCCAATTTAGTTGTTTTCATGGGGATGGATAGAAAAGAGCTCATGGAAGATAAGATTAAGGTCGCTATTCTTTCATCTGATTGAGAAAATCCAAATCGTAGGAGTATGACCTTTCCGTATCCATCAGATACACCGAACAATTGTCACCGGGAGTCATCGTGTATATTTAAGAGATCACAAACCTTTTTCACCGAAACCGAAATACCGGTGTCACTGAAATAGAACAATAAAACTACATATGGGCATGGTTCATTTTCTACGGATTTTGCTTTATTTCAGGTTCAGAAATTTTTCCATTTCCATAATCCATAAAGATAAACTAAAGTGAATGGAATCTATGAATCCCCCCCCCCATCGTTACATTGATTTCCAATTATTCATTGGAGCCTGATGCAAAATAAAAGCAATTAAGTCCAAAGAAAATACATCTGTTCCGTATTGAACTTTATTGTTTGTTAATGAGATCCGGATGACACAGATATTGATTGAAATTGATACCTTCCTTTGCTAATTAACTCGTATCTACACGAATTCTATGGGGATCATGAATCATACTCAAAGCCAATCAAAAAAAGATCCTCTTATGGGATGCTATACCATCTTGTATAGGTACAAAGCCGAATGGGTCCAGATTAATTCGTTGTTTCTATTTTATTTTTATTTTGCCCCACCCCAGTCTTAGGAGCTTTAATCCCAGTGATGGAATTAGTACCAAGAACTCCTCCTGTTTAGAATTCAGGATCCACATAAAATTAGTCATTTACCCCTATTTACTTTACCTTTCTTCCGCATGTCGACTCAGAATGCATCATGTGGGAATCCAAATTTGATAAATAGGGGGCATAAAGTTTCTCTAAATGACTAACTAACTTCAATATGAATATGAGCGGGGGGGAGACGGGCATACGCTGAATGGCCACCCAATCTTTTTTTTTTTTGAATGGAACTTTGATCTTTGTTCCCATCCTACCTATATCAAAAAGATATTTATTTCCATCCACGTGTCATTGACACTCGATTCTGTTTCTGTTTGTGAGAAACAGAAACAGGATCGAAAGGTAGGATATGATCCTTCTCTGAATCGTTAGAAATCAGAAAGTAAAGATTGGATCACATTGTATCCAACATTACACTCTTAAACAGAGGATTGTTTAAGAAAAGAGCACAATCTTTGTTCTGATAGAATCGGTCTGGGACGGAAGGATTCGAACCTCCGAGTAACGGGACCAAAACCCGTTGCCTTACCGCTTGGCCACGCCCCATTGAGATTTCTATTTGACACTAATAACACTAATATGGATATTGGTTGTTCGTCAATTCCAGCCCAAATGTTTATGGAATAGGTTGTTGCTAGGATTCGACACGTGTAGATGTAGAATCAAAAGAAATTCATTGATCATTATCTATAATTCAATTAAGATATTGTATGAAAGTATGATTCCTTCTATTCTCATTTGAGAATTGAAGGATTTTTGATTGGGGGAGTTCAAAGAAAAAGAAGGATTTTTTGTTTGGCCTATCTTCTCTTCTTTCTTCATTTTTCCCCAACTCACTAATAATGAAATTCTCCACAATAGCGAAATTTTTGTTATGCTTAATATCTTTAGTTTGATCTGTATCTGTATTAATTCTGCCCTTCATTCGAGTAGCTTTTTCTTCGCCAAATTACCCGAGGCTTATGCTTTTTTCAATCCAATCGTAGATGTTATGCCAGTCATACCTGTACTCTTTTTTCTCTTAGCCCTTGTTTGGCAAGCTGCTGTAAGTTTTCGATGAGATCTTTAATACTGTCCTAGAAACATTCATGATTGATTCGCTAAAAAAGGAAAAATTCTATTCTAACAATTGATAAGATCAGATAAGTCTTACATTATGAACTCTCGATTCAAACATTGAAATTCTTTTGGATAGCCGCGATGAATCTGGATCACCTCATTTTCTAATTCTGACTTTCCGGAGGTCAAAGACCTTATGTATGGTCCCTCACAATACCTAATTGTGGGTATGAAAGATCATTTTGGTAACGAAGGAATCAGAATCTTATTACAAATGAATTCCTGCAAATTCCTTTCTTTTCTAGAAACCACTCCATTTCTTGGTGTCAAAATGGGATATGTGGTACAAAAATAGAGAATCTATTCCCTTATTTCCCCCAAAAATGATCTTGGAGATTGTGTAATGCTTACTCTCAAACTCTTCGTTTACACAGTAGTGATATTCTTTGTTTCTCTCTTCATCTTCGGATTCCTATCTAATGATCCAGGACGTAATCCTGGACGCGAGGAATAAAATAAAAAAATCAGAAGTTTTTCGTTGCTTGATTTCTGAATTTTCTTATGATTTTCTCTATTCCATACATTTAACTAAGATAACAAGGGCTCGAGATTTTTTCGAATTCGAAAGATAACTCTCAAGTGATCAGAGGGAACGGAGAGAGAGGGATTCGAACCCTCGGTACGAATAACTCGTACAACGGATTAGCAATCCGTCGCTTTAGTCCACTCAGCCATCTCTCCCAATTACAAAAGGATAATTCATATGTGACGCGTGAAGTAAAGATTGATAAAAGTCTTTCTTTATCTTTCTTTTCTTTATTCTATATATATACGAATTTTATCAGCAATTGCATTTAGATAAGGATTCGAAACAGATATCTCCAATAGAAAGAGTACCTCTTTGATTTCGTACGAAAGGTTCTTTTATTCCCCCGGCCTGGCCAGTACCTATACCTAGCCAGGCCATTCCTTGTTTTGTTCCAATGAATCATAGATCAAATGATTTATCTGATTTGAAAACGAAAATACTCGTTATTGAAGCAGCAAGAAGGGCTATTTCCATTCCTATGACAGGAGTGTCATTTCTTATTATTCTTTGTTTTTCCTTTTATCGATTGACTTACTTTACTGGAATAAAAAAAAATGGAGCTATGGATTCTTGCACAATTCAACTTATTTTTATGTTCCGACTTCAATGGCTCTTTCGGGCCGGAACTGTCAGTAACGATTCCCCCAGCAAAAGAAAAGATATAACTTGTTATTTAAATGAACCTTCTTCTCCTATTTCATTAAGTCCCCCGTCGGAACACGTCAGCACTCACTCCAATTTTCATGATTCTGATCCTATCTTGATTACGTCTCACTCCCTTGTTCGACAA